TAATAGAGTCTAGCCCCCTTTCTCCGTTAGATCCCTTGTTTCACTCCGATAGTATCATAACTCGGGTCAATGCAAAGGAAATGGATGCATTTCCATACTATGTAAATAAGTAAAATAGATAAAAAATTTGGCTCATGCCACATCACTTATTATACTGGATCTTACGGAGCCTATTCACGCACGACACAAGTAGATTTGAGTTTTTGATCATAGAGAAAAGATTCTCTTCAAGCGAACCAGCCTATCCTCTGTATGGGGCTTACGTGGTGGTTAGAACAAAGACACATTTGGTTCTGAATTCTAATGTGGCAGATAACATATATCTACATGGCACAATCAATAGTTCAAGTCACACACTCCCATAATCCATTTTATCTTTAGAGAATTCCCTTTAACCCCATAATATTGGATTATTTATTTGACACAAATAGTTGAAGGGAAGTATCCAAATACATGTCCTATTCTTTTCAATAATCCATATGTGTAGCAATGAAATACTGTTGTTCCTCTACGAAGTGATAGAAAGATTGATTTGAAAGAAATATCTATGATCTCTCTTCTCTATAAAGGGCCAGAAATACCTTGTTTACGTATCATTGGGAAGTGCATTAACATAAATACGGCAGTAAGAAGGGGTAATACAAAAGTGTGTAAACTATAAAACCGAGTCAAAGTGGATTGGCCCACACTCGCACTTCCACGTAATAACTCTACTAAAGGAGATCCTATTACAGGAATAGCGTCAGGTACGCCTGTTACAATTTTGACTGCCCAATAACCTATTTGGTCCCAAGGTAAGGAATAACCAGTTACACCAAAAGATGCAGTCAATACAGCCAGAACCACACCTGTAACCCAAGTTAATTCGCGGGGTCTTTTAAAGCCACCGGTAAGATAAACACGAAATACGTGGAGGATCATCATTAGGACCATCATACTTGCCGACCATCGATGAACCGATCGGATTAACCAACCAAAGTTAGCTTCAGTCATTATGTATTGAACAGAAGAAAAAGCCTCAGTAACAGTTGGACGGTAGTAAAAAGTCATAGCAAATCCTGTAGCTACTTGTACTAAAAAACAGGTAAGCGTAATTCCTCCTAGACAATAAAATATGTTGACATGGGGAGGAACGTATTTACTAGTTATATCATCTGCAATCGCCTGAATCTCGAGACGTTCTTCGAACCAATCATACACTTTATTGAGATAGGTAAACCAAGAGGACTCCCCCTCCGAGAACCGTATAGGAGAATTTCATCTCGTACAGCTCAAGCAAAAGCACACAAAGGTTGATTGCAACGGGTATGTAATAGAAAGTTGGAAACTTCTTACTTTCTTTTTTGATTCAATCTTCTTTGACGAGACGAAAGAATAAAAAAATCCGACAACTCTTCTTTATGGTGATAGTGCCAAAACATCAAGTTGGCTCATTTGTCTTTATGGTGATCGTTAAAGGCCTCTTGAATCTTCTCGTTCCCTATATTTATTTTTCTTTTATTATTATTTTGATTTGTATGTAATTCAGCTTTTGTTTTTGATAGGAATTATCTTGTTAAGACCCTATGAATTAATTAAAACCTCAGATTCATACTACACCCCCGATGATTATGATTCTCAAGAAAAACTTAAAGTTTCGCCCAAAGCTTCTCTGAGTAAGAACCATTGGATCATCACTTATTTAATGAATCGATAATCGATATCGATAATATAATAATGACTCAAAATCCAAAGCAAAGAAACCTTTGTTCTTTGCTTATGCTTAAAATAAGCATAAACAGGAGTTTCAAAGAAGAAAAAGCTTTTAATTTCGGATTTGCTAGCTTCTTATTCTTTGAAAAAGGTTTGGAGTCCGGCCACGGGGTCTAAGTATTCAATAAAAATCATAGTTCCACTATTTCATGATTTATTTCATATATTTCGTGTTTCAAATACTCGAATAAATATCCGACGAGGTAAAAACCTATCTTTATCAAGATGACAGATCGGTTCTCTGTACTAGCACTAGGATCAATTCTAACAAGTCACACACTCATATTCCGGAAATAGAGAAACAAAAAAATTCCGCGGTCGAACTACCAAAATAGAATGGGGTAGAAATCTGAGCCCTAAATTAGTCACTTTAGAGTGAAAAGCCGCGACTTAATGATTCTTGTGGATCTAATTCATTGAAATTCCGTCTAGTAAAACGGAAGAATTATAAATCTCCAAAATAATAGATAAGAATATTGCAAAAAGAGCCATTGCGACACCCATCAAAGGAGTAGTTCCCCATCCAGGAGCTACTTTACCATATTCCGAATTCAACGGTTTCAACAACCCCCCTAGACCTGTTTGTTTTGGACGTGCTTTTGAGCTCTCCTCAACGGTTTGTGTAGCCATAAATCTTATTGTAGTAATTGAGATCTGTTGACTTTGTATACTATTCTGTTGTAAATAAACAATCTTATCATAGATTCATTGTGATCTTGAAATTCTATAATAATGGAAACAGCAACCCTAGTCGCCATCTCTGTATCTGGTTTACTTGTAAGTTTTACTGGGTACGCCTTATATACCGCTTTTGGGCAACCCGCTCAACAACTACGAGATCCATTTGAGGAACACGGAGACTAATTGAAGTAATGAGCCTCCCTGGGGGCTCATTACTTCAATTGAGATAATGAAAAATCATTTCTTAGTTGGAACTTTCGGTGGTTCGCGAAAAAATATCGCGAAAAAAATTATCCCGAGAGTCGAGACTAAGAGGAATGTATAAACCAATGCTTCCATAGGTTCGATCGTGGTTTACAATTATAACTTTCATACCTGTTTATTTTGAATCATCTCCCGGATAAACGGATAAAGAAAAAACAAGAGTCAAACAAATGGTAGTGATTCAAATTAGGATTTCTCTAATACCTTAACCTTAGGTAAAAGTAAAAAAAAATAAAGAAGCAAAAGATATTCCAGCAATGTTGTATCAGACGGCTTGTTTTCTTGTAGTCGGATCTCCTAGTTTTTGGAATGCTCCAAATTCGACTTGCGAATCCAAATCTGGGTCAATACCCGCAAAAACATCTCTAAACAGGGTTCTAGCACCATGCCAAATGTGTCCGAAGAAGAATAGCAGAGCAAACGACGCATGTCCAAAAGTAAACCAACCTCGTGGACTGCTACGAAAAACACCATCAGATTTCAAAGTAGCACGATCTAATTCAAAAATTTCACCCAATTGAGCGCGTCTCGCATATTTTTTCACAGTAGCGGGATCGCTGTAACTGACCCCGTTAAGTTCGCCGCCATAGAACTCAACAGTTACACCGACTTGTTCAACACTATACTTCGATTCTGCCCTTCTAAAAGGAACGTCGGCTCTAACAATTCCGTCTCCATCTACCAAAACAACGGGAAATGTTTCAAAAAAAGTAGGCATACGACGGACAAAAAGTTCACGTCCTTCTTTATCTCTAAAGATGGGGTGTCCTAACCATCCAACAGCTATTCCATCCCCACTGTCCATCGATCCTGCTCTGAATAATCCCCCTTTTGCCGGATTATTGCCGATGTAATCATAAAAAGCTAATTTTTCAGGAATTTTAGACCAAGCTTCTGTTAAACTTTGATTTTCGGCTAGCCCAGCACTAACTCTTCGATATATTTCTTGCTGAAAGTATCCCTGATCCCATTGATAACGAGTAGGACCAAATAATTCGATTGGAGTAGTTGCAGAACCATACCACATAGTTCCCGCAACAACAAAAGCAGCAAAAAAGACAGCAGCGATACTACTGGAAAGGACAGTTTCAATATTACCCATACGTAATCCTTTGTATAGACGTTGGGGCGGACGGACACTAAGATGGAATAGGCCCGCTAATATGCCTAAAGTGCCTGCTGCAATATGATGAGAGGCTATTCCTCCCGGAACAAAAGGATCAAAACCTTCCACGCCCCATGCTGGGTTTACAGATTGTACTTTTCCAGTTAATCCATAAGGATCGGACACCCATATTCCAGGACCATACAAACCTGTTACATGAAATACGCCAAAACCAAAGCACGCCACCCCTGAAAGAAATAAATGAATTCCAAAGATCTTGGGCAAATCCAAAGAAGGTTTTCCTGTACGTGCATCAGAAAATATTTCTAGATCCCAATATACCCAATGCCAAATAGCTGCCAAGAAGCACAACCCCGAAAACATAATATGTGCCCCGGCCACTCCTTCGTAACTCCAAATACCCGGATTCGTTACAGTTCCTCCTGTAATACTCCAACCGCCCCATGAATTAGTTATTCCTAAACGCGTCATGAAGGGTATAACAAACATACCTTGTCTCCACATTGGATCAAGAACGGGGTCAGAAGGATCAAAAACTGCTAATTCATATAACGCCATTGAACCGGCCCAACCAGCAACCAGAGCCGTATGCATTATATGGACAGCAAGCAACCGACCAGGATCATTCAATACGACGGTATGAACACGATACCAAGGCAAACCCATGGAAATACCCCTTTATGAAAGAAAAATAGACACTATGTAACTTTATTGCATTGGAAAAATGATGCTAGGGACCTGTGAATTATCGTGAAGTAAGGATTACTATTTGTTCTATTCTATTGGTAATAATGGAACAATTCTGTTTATAGGAACAAAGAGAAGCAGATCTATTCTATACCCGATAAGTATCAATACGCAATGGGTGGTTGAATCATTTTGTATGAGCAAATGGATCCCTGCTTGTTCATCATTCGACGGGTATATTTCTAATAATTTGTCGTTAGTCATTTTGACTTCCTTTATCAAAGAGCTTCTCCAATCTATAGATAAAATACGATATGCTAAAGACCAATATTATGAGGACAATAAACTAAATCTACTATTACGTTTTCACATCAAAGTAAAATAGATTACTTCATTTTTTTTTCATTTAATGCCTATTGGTGTTCCAAAAGTACCTTTTCGAAGTCCTGGAGAGGAAGATGCATCTTGGGTTGACATATAGTGCGACTTGTCAGATATATTGGGTCATATGGGATTTCCCCATTCTCTCCCCCGATCGAGATATCCTCTGATTCGCCCAAGAAAAATTATCAAAAAATTGGAGCGTGAAGTGAAATTAGATCCATTTTAGGGGAATCCAGATTAACATTATCAATTAGAATAATTTATGGTTGACTTGGTTGGACCAATCAAATTATCCAGGCTCCGTTTAGAAAAAACCCAACTTAGTAATATACCAACGATTGTTGCGTCTATTTCTAATTCGAAATTTTGTATTATCATATTATATATTTGACTAGGTTATTGATTGATACCTCATTAGAAATTCTCTTTTTTCCTATAATACTAAAAAATAGGAATGATACCTGTTAATAAATTGAGTAAAACAGGATGAATGCGTCGAAAATTTGGCCGAAGACATGAAATCGATTCAACAAAAATTTGTAGCAAAAAGAAATGGTAGTAGGTACATTTGTCCTATATGTGCAAATCACAATCGGACCTATCTTTTTTACCTGGAGTAGAGCATAAACCTAAAAGAATTCAAGAGGCCCATTCAGGAACAAGAAAATGACATCGTGATGGAGGGTGGATCTCGATGAAAGAATACATCAATTGAGAAGTTAAATCAACGAGTTTAATGAATCTTTTTCTATTCGATATTAGAGTGAAATTCTAGTGAAAGGGTTATAAACTTTTCTTTCTTATAATAAAAAATGGAAGAAAAAGCTCCTTCGTTAGAAAGATTTTGCTTTTTTTTTTTATTTTTAAAAAAGAGCAGGAGCTGAAATCTATATTATATATTGAGTCTTTTTTTCATGATTCTTTTGACCCGTATGCATTAAAAGGTGCATGTACGGTTCCTAAGGGATACAATTTTATCCTAATCAACCGACTTTATCGAGAAAGATTACTTTTTTTAGGCCAAGAGGTTAATAATGAGCTCTCGAATCAACTTATTGGTCTTATGGTATATCTCACTATAGAGGATCGTAACAGAGAGCTTTATGTGTTTATAAACTCTCCCGGTGGATGGGTAATACCCGGAATAGCGGTTTATGATACCATGCAATTTGTGCCACCAGATGTACATACAATATGCATGGGATTAGCCGCTTCAATGGGATCCTTTGTCCTGGTCGGGGGAGAAATTACCAAACGTCTAGCATTCCCTCACGCTTGGCGCCAATGAGTTTTTTATTTGAGATAAAAAAAGAAGTCTATGCCTTCGCCATATGAAATAAGAATTTTGAGTAATAATAGCATGGCATTTCGAATTCGATATGATAAAATTTTTTCTCAAAACATTCAATTATGTATCGAAAGAGCAGTATGAAATACTTAGTATTTCCGATTTGATCTATCGGAATCTCAGTGTCACAAACTTTTTTCACACCGAAAAGCTCTGAAGAATATTTACATTTAGGTTATGAAACATTTTTCCGTATTTTATTTGATCGGATCAAAAAGAAACTTTGGGATTGCTGAATCACAGACGGAATAAATATATAAAGCAACGGAACCATCATAGTATTTTGCATTCCTACAAAAAGAAGGGTGGTAATTGGACCTTTTTTCGATCTGGGTATGAGAAATCCTTAGGAAATTCCATTCGTGAGCCGTATGCAATACGCAAAAGATGCCTGTACGGTTCGATTTTTTCTTGTTAGTCTCTTTACCCCCTTCGTTGAAACCCTTTTGTATGTTATATCACCAGGGTAATGATCCATCAACCTGCGAGTTCTTTTTATGAGTCCCAAACGGGAGAATTTATCCTGGAAGCGGAAGAACTACTGAACCTGCGCGAAACCATCACAATGGTTTATGTCCAACGAACAGGTAAATCTTTTTGGGTTGTATCCGAAGACATGGAACGGGATGTTTTTATGTCAGCAATAGAAGCCCAAGCTCACGGAATTGTGGATCTTGTAGCAGTTGAATGAAAATAGCAAGGATTTCAAAAAAATCCGCGATTTGATTGAGATTTTATTTATCGTCTTACCCGGTTCTTTAATATTCTATTAAATAGAAAAAATGCATAAGCATCCGGTTAGGAGCGATCTAAACCAGCTCAGTCTGTATACGATTCAGCATGCCAACTATTAAACAACTTATTAGAAACACAAGACAGCCAATACGAAATGTCACGAAATCCCCCGCTCTTAGGGGATGTCCTCAGCGCCGAGGAACATGTACTAGGGTGTATGTGCGACTCGTTCAGATCATGGGCTGGAACAAAAGAAAGGAACCAATAACAACCAGTAGTAATCCGTATGAATGATCAGTACCAATAAATAAATAAAATAGAATAAAATGCAATTTTTCCATTCACTGGCTAAAATCTATTCTATTCCCCTATTGCGTATGAAATTTATGGTTTCCGTTGGTGCAAATCCAATAAGCTGAGAAGCAATTCCCCATTGGTAACAAATGGTTATTCATTAAGCGGGGGAAATCCTATTTATTATTTAAGAAGAAGAAATTTTATACTTCCAAGAACGGCCTAACAGGATCAGCTACCTAGCTAACCTTCAGAATTAAATACCGTTACTGTATAGGTAGATCTCATTATGAAAGACCTATTACTGGATAATTCATGGGTAGAGCCACACAACGGTGTGAACTATACAAGTTACCAAAAAAAAAAGAAGATTCATTAAATGAAGGAAAGGGCTCCGGTGTATAGAGAGGACCTCACCGTTTAAGAAGTAACCATAGAAACGATGGAACCACTCTATTCTTTTTATATTTACTCTATATATCTATTTGACTATGTTATTGATATTAGATATCAATCAATTTCTTATTTTTAGACAGTACACTTTGAAATAAGAAAAAAATTGTGGTTGGGAAGGTTATAGTAGCAAAAGTCATTGGAATTTTTATTTTATATATCCGAAGAATCCGTTTTGTTATAAATAAATCAGTAAGGGGAAAAAGAATAACTGACAGACAGCAACTCAATTAGTTATTCATCAAAGTTTCATTTATTCAATGACTAGAATTAGACGAGGATATATAGCTCGGAGACGTAGAAACAAAATTCGTTTATTTGCATCAAGTTTTCGGGGGGCTCATTCAAGACTTACTCGAACTATTACTCAACAGAAAATACGAGCTTTAATTTCGTCTCATCGCGATCGAGATAAGAAAAAGAGAGATTTTCGTCGTTTGTGGATTACTCGGATAAATGCAGTAATTCGCAATAAAGGAGTATCCTGTAGTTATAGTAGACTAATAAATGATCTGTACAAAAGTCAATTGCTTCTAAATCGTAAAATCCTTGCACAAATAGCTATATTAAATAGGAATTGTCTTTATATGATTTCCAATGAAATATTGGATCCATTGGAGTAATTTGAATAGAATTCCCCGGAGAATCAACTCCGGGAAGGTAGAGGAGAAAATCGGATAAGATTAATATAAAGTTGTCAAAATGAACAAAGGAATTAAATAAAAAATGATTTATTCTTCCCCGCTGCTTTTTTTTATTATGACACACGAATCAAATCCGGATTTTCCTATTTTTCGAACACAACACCAACCTAGTTTTAGTTCGAATTGGAATTTTGATGCGATTGAAAAGTAAGCTAAACCTAGTTATTTCTAGTTCTAAGACCTATTGTTTGAGCAGTCGACTCAGTTCTTTCAAACTGTTTCTCGTTATTAAGAAAAGGTAACAAAGATAAAATACGAGCTTGTTTTATAGCAATAGTAATTAATCGTTGTTGTTTCAAGGTCAATTTATTTATCCGTCGTGACAATATTTTTCCTTGTTCACTAATAAATCGACTAATTAAACTCATGTTTCTATAATCAATTCGATCCCCCGATTGAATCGGGGGCAAACGCCTACGAAAAGATCGCTTCGATTTAAGAAAGGGTCGCTTGGATTTATCCATGGTTTGTTTATTCCTTTTCCCGAAATCCTATTTCGGTCGGATTTAAAATAAATTAGAATTAAAAAATAGGATTTGGTTTGTTTATATATGGGTTTATTTAAATTAGAATCTATATTTATATATTATAATATATTATAATATGTCATTTTGACTGTTCCGTTTATTTTTTTATCTCCCCATGAGTCGTATGTTTGGAACAATAGGGGCAGAATTTTCTCAATTCCAATCGACTAGGTGTATTGTGTCGATTCTTTTGTGTAATATATCTGGAAATACCCCTTGAGTCTTTATTAACACTATTTTGAACACAACTGATACATTCCAAAATAATCGTTACTCGTACATCTTTACTCTTGGCCATGAAACTCCTTTGGATTTTTGCTTCACTCAACTCTTCTATATTTTTTTATCTAAAGACAAAAAAAAAGAAAAAATTAGAACGAAATCAAATTATGAAAGATTTCGTTACAATCAATAGATAGTAATTAATAAGTAATACAATTAACTATATTTCTAATCTAATTGTATTAGATTTTATTAAGGATCGTGTATGATACTATTGCCATAGACTGGCATTGCCTTCTCTTTTTTCACTCTATTAATTTGATTCAAACCTTAACCCTATTTTAGTTATGATGGAATCGACTTTTATTCTTTCTCTTTCATCCCTTCTTGGAATTCTAAAAAGGGAAAAAAGAGAAAAAAGGGAGGTAAGATGTAGTTTTGGATATGGAATTATATCTCTAATCTTATTCAAACCCGCCCACGTCAATAACTAGAATGAAAAAAAAGGAAATGTCAGCGCATCTGGGAATAAACGATTGATCTCTATCAATAGACCTGCTAAAGATCCGAACCATATAGTACTTAGTACCGGTGCCACAGATAAATATGTTTTTAGATCTCGCATTGAAAATCCTCCTTCTTTATTCTATTGTAATACATAAGGCTAATACATATATGATCAGATACATAGGGAGTTGCAGTTAAGGATTAAGGATCGCTTGGATTTGTACGCGGAATCCCTAATTCAAATTAAAATGGATAACAATTCCGTAGAAAATATTTGCCCTTTCTTAATAAAAAAAGAAAAGCCCTTTTCTTGAGC